TGCTTTCCTATTTTTTCCATTTCGCTTTTATTGTTTCTTTAGGTTTCGAACTATGTGTAATTAATCGAAGTGGAAAGGCAATCTGATGATCCTTTATCAGACGATTGTGCAAGGAAGACGCAAGGCAGGTTATAGAAAAACCAAGGAAACAGATGAGAAATAGAAATAAAGGAATTTTGGATTGATTGAGTCAGTAATCCAAACTTGGATTCGGTATGGATAAAAGAACCTCCTATGTTATACTATTCAAGTCTTGACGACGGGTTGATTTGCTAGATCAGATATTGTTATTCATGATATTGATCCGATTCAAGATCATCGAGAGGTAATTCATTCATTGAATTTACAGCCGAAAGATTTATCATCTCTAGGGGATTAAATCCCGAGTTATTGCGAAGTAAAAAAACCGATGAGATTATGGAAGTAAATATTCTTGCATTTATTGCTACTGCACTATTCATTCTAGTTCCTACCGCCTTTCTGCTTATCATTTACGTAAAAACAGTCAGCCAAAATGATTAATTCAAATGAATTAATCATTTTAGCTGAGTTCTTATCAAAAATTGACGAAGTCAAATGAAAAGGATTCCAATTTTACGGCTTAACTTAAATGAAACGAGCGCACTATAATCAGCAGTTTTCTAAGAGATAGATAGTATGGTAGAAAGATGCATCTTTCTACCATACTATTAACTAATAAGGAAGGGGGAACTTTGCCTGTTTTTAACGCCCAAACCCTGATATGAAATTAGTCGATAAAGCAAAAAAAGCCTTTCTAAAATTCGAAAACAAAGGGTAAATGCCCATGACTCGCCCCAGTCAAGATCTTATTATTGCCCAGTCTCTCGTTAGACAACCAACAAACCTATATCATTTCTCCTAGAAAGTGCGTATACACGTAACAAAACGACTTTTTCTTTGAAGAGTAAAGAGGGAAAGAAATAAAAAAGGGGGGGTCCGTCTTCCTCAGTATCCATCTATAAAGATAGTAAGAGCCCATTCCCGTTGATTGAAATAGAAAATTTCGGAAGAATTTGAGGTTTGAATAGTTTCAAATGCGTTGCCGAACGATCTATAAAACAATCGATACGGTTTAATTTTTGATTCCTGAACTCAATTAGTAGTACTTCTAGAGCCCACTTCTTCCCCACACTACAAGTGAAAGGGAAAATGTAAAGACTACCATTAACGCAGCCCAAGCGAGACTGACTATATCCATGTGCATTATGTCCCCTATCTCTATAAATACGAAGGAATTATTCCATTATTCCTCACTAATAATAGTGGAATCAATGCCGCAGAGTCAAAAAGGGGTTCTGACCGAACATTATTGAGAAAGCAATCCAATAAATCTATTATGATTTCAAATCAGGAAAGATTAAAAACACAAGCAAAATACATAGTAAAATCTCAAGGAAATGGGAACATGTAGGAATAAGAATAATGAGGTCTACTCTTTTTTTGTTTTGTTTACCTTCTAAGTAAAATAAGTAAAAACAGAAGGGGGGGAAATCACTAAAAACTAGAAATCGCCATCTATTACAGATCTCTATTTCCCCATTTGATCGAATCCGTACCCCCTTTCCGATTATCGCCCCGAAACAGGGGGCTTGGGTAGGCGTTATCGAAAAGAAAGCCTCTCTTTTCTAGAAAAGTCAATTATTCCTCCAATCTAATATTGATTGGATACCTGAGCACTCAGAGATTCTCGCAAGTCCGTCTTATATAAAGCAACTTCCGAGCCCTTCCCAAGCTATTCATTTAATTTCCAGTCTCTACAATTTGATTCAAGAGCCAATCATTAGCCACTTCCTTAGTAATATAAGGGAATCGTGAAGTCTTGATAACCCCTCTACCAGTAGATTCGAATATTTCCTTGAATCCTAGCTGCGAGCGGGGCTTCACAATCTTTTCTTTTAGAAAACCTTTAGACCACATATTTAGAATAAAACAAAGTATCAACAGCCCGTTTCCTATGCTTCTACGGAGGAAGCATTCGTCGAGTTCTATCAGAAGAACAGAAAAAAGAAGAGATTTCGCGTTTTTGGTAATCAGGCGACACCCGGATTTGAACTGGGGAAAAAGGATTTGCAGTCCCCCGCCTTACCACTCGGCCATGCCGCCAAAACGATAAAAAAATACTTTTCTTCCAAACCCCCTTTTGGTTGGATTTGATCCACCCCTTCAAGTTATTGTATAGTATCTGAAAATGCACATTTGATCGCTCAATAGAAAAGCGCGAGAATGTTTTTAGCATTATGTATTTTCAGCCAATAAATTGGAACCATTAACTATTGACTCCTTAGTTCGAATTCATGAACGATTCTGGGATTTGAATTTCAAATTGTGTTTTCCTAATGCCATAAGAAAATAAAAATTGAGACCGAACCAATCAGTATTGATTTTTTCAATCAAAAAACCTTTCTCCACTTCAATTATAACAAAACATATGAGTATATGTAAACCCCAGAACATAAATTGTTACACAGATATCTATTAT